GTGATGTGGGGGTTTGTGGGGATTGTTGGGTGGTGGTTTGTATTTTTGTTTAGTTTTTGTTTTGGTAGGGGTTTTGCTGGAGGTGCGGGTGGTTAAATTTTGGCGCTGGGCAGGTCTAGGGTGTTGTTGTGTGATTTATCGTTTGTGATGGGTAAAATTTGTCGATGAAATGGTTAACGTTTTATGATGATTGGTTAGGTGGAAAATAGAGGAATGAACAACGATTAAACGATGGATGATGAATGGTTTGTAAAATGTAGGGAGATAGTGTTAAATTTTTAGTTGTGTTGATAAAAAAAATTACAACAAAAAAGAAAATGATGGACGAAATATGCGTTTAGCTATAAGTCCCTGGAAATTGATTATAAAATAACTATGCCCACCAACCATTACACCCAATAGCGACTTAAGAGGTAAATAGCGCGGACGCCATGAATGCTTAACAAAGTGCATCAGTGCAAAGTGCTTGTATCAGGTTATCCAATGAAGCCATTACACTTAGAAAGCCCTCGGGCAGACAGCCGCTCGGTAGGCATGTGATGGACATGTCAAGAGGAAGATATCTCCTGCTACGCACTGGAAGGGCCTATTGAAGATCCCCCCAAAAAAAAAGAAGTGAAGGTCGGCGGAATGCCGCGATCACGAGGGAGAGGGAGGAGTATTCAGCCGACCACTTGTATCTGTGAAGAGCGAGTAAGACGGAATTTGGTGAGAGGTATGTTCCTGAAGTTACAACCAATAGCGCAAAAGAGCAAGTTTGTTAGATGTATGCGCCTGAAGCCAAGCATCTAGGGTATAACTGACACGGGGTAGCTCGGTTCTCGTGAGGAGTACGACTAATAAATAACCAGGCACTCTGGCTTGAGGGTTCTTGAAAGTTTTAGGTCGGGGGTTGTATGGGGAGGTGGGCGAAACGTGGGTATTACGGGATTGCATGGCAGGTGATGGGATAATCCCTCGTATACGTGGTGGGGTGTGTATGTACGGCCAAGTTACAGTCGATCTGGGGTGACGCTTGTGTGTTTTGGACGGGTTAGGATCACTTGGGTTTAAGGTACCTGAAGTAGAAATGTGCCTGGTAGTGTAGCTGCTCGAACATTATCTCTTGGGCGAATGTGTTTGAGTCGGGGGGGGTAGAGCATGACTCTATATGTGGAATATCCTACATTGGTTTAGTGTCTGATGTGGACAATAATGGTATGCGAAGAAATACATAGCCTAGCAAATAGGTAAAAGTCCCTACGGGGGGGGAAGGGGGGGGTAGGGATTAAGTCTATATATAAGAAGGGGTGGTTGTTCCTGTAGTTAAACTTGATAACGGCGGTTTTTCAGACCGCAGTTCTTGGGGAAGCACCGGGCAGGAATTTATGATAAATTTTGTCTTATTTCTTGGGCTATGTTTTGTCTTTGGGGGTTTAGCTGTTGCATCTAATCCGTCTCCTTATTATGGGGTTTTAGGATTGGTTGTGGCTTCTGTTGCTGGGTGTGGGTGACTTGTTAGCTTGGGGGTTTCCTTTGTTTCGTTGGTGTTGGTTATGGTGTACTTGGGGGGGATGCTGGTGGTGTTTGTCTATTCGGTGTCATTGGCAGCGGATCCTTATCCGGAGGGTTGGGCGGATTGACGTGTAGTGGGTTATGGTTTGGGTATGGGATTGGTTGTTGTGGTTGGGGTTGTTATGGGGGGGTTCCAGGATCTGGTCTTTGATGAGGGTACGGTCAATAGTGGTGGATTGTTGTCGGTTCGGTCCGATTTTACTGGGGTGGCTATGTTTTATTCGTGGGGGGCTGGGCTGTTTTTGATTGCTGGATGGGGGCTGTTGTTGACTTTGTTTGTGGTTCTAGAGCTTATTCGGGGGTTATCTCGGGGGGCAATTCGGGCGGTTAGGGAATGTTTCAGGAGGTAGTTTAGTGAAAATTCCAGCTTTGGGAGCTGGCGACAAAGGTTTCACCCCTTTCTTCCTGATAAATGGGGAGGGACGGGGTGGGAAACTCTAAGAAGAGGTGTAGTCTTCAATCTTTGGTTTACAAGACCAATGTTTTTATAAACTATTAGAGTTTGTGAGTTTGTTAAGGTTTGCTAGAGTTTGAGAAATTTGTTCTCTAGGATGGATGCAAGGGGGAATAGGACTAGGAGGATGATGAAGTAGCTGAGTGAGGCTAGTTGACCGATGATGATGAAGGGGTGCTCTACTGGTTGGCTGCCGACTCATGTTAGGACAAGTAAGTTGGCTACTAGGGCTCAGAACAGGATTTGGGAGAGGGGTCGGAAGGTTATTGATCGTAGTTTGGATTTGTGAAGGAAGGGGAGAAGGAATAGTACTAGGATAGATGCGGCTAGGGCTAATACGCCTCCTAATTTGTTGGGGATAGATCGGAGAATAGCGTATGCAAATAGGAAGTATCATTCGGGTTTGATGTGGGGGGGTGTTGATAGAGGGTTGGCGGGCGTGAAGTTTTCTGGGTCTCCTAGGAGGTTGGGGGAAAATAAGGCTAAAGAGGCTAGTAGGATGAATATTAGTGCAAAGCCTAGAATATCTTTTGTGGAGTAGTACGGGTGGAATGGAATTTTATCACAGTCTGAGGGAATTCCTAAGGGGTTGTTTGAGCCCGTTTCGTGTAGGAAGGTCAGGTGGACTAGTGTTAGTCCTACGATGAGGAATGGTAGGAAGAAGTGTAGGGCGAAGAACCGGGTTAGTGTGGGGTTGTCCACTGAGAATCCTCCTCAGGCTCATTCTACTAATGTTTGGCCGATGTAAGGGATTGCTGAGAACAGGTTTGTAATAACTGTGGCTCCTCAGAAGGATATTTGCCCTCAGGGAAGTACGTAACCTACGAAGGCGGTTGTTATCAGAGCTAGTAGGAGGATCACTCCGATATTTCAGGTTTCTTTGTTTAGGTATGAGCCGTAGTAAAATCCGCGGCCGATGTGAATGTAAATGCAGATGAAGAATAGGGAGGCTCCGTTTGCGTGGAGGTTACGGATTAGTCAGCCGAACTGTACGTCTCGGCATATGTGGGAGACAGAGGCAAAAGCTAGGGAGGTGTCTGCTGTATAGTGTATTGCTAATAGGATGCCTGTGATGATTTGAATGGTTAGGCAAATTCCTAGTAGGGATCCAAAGTTTCATCACACTGAAATGTTCGGTGGAGTGGGGAGGTCAATTAGGGCGTTGTTGATGACTTTTAGGATGGGATGGTTTTTGCGAAGGTTGTGTGCCATTAAGTTTATGGTTTAGTATGTGGATAAAAGAATAATAAAGATTGATAGGGCAAAGGATCCTAGGTAGGCTTTGATGAGGCCTGAATGTAAGGTGGTGAGGGTTTTGGCTGTTATTAATTGTAAGTTAGCTAGGCCTTCTGGCCCTAGAGTTTTGGCTCAGGATAGGTCGATTAAGTGTGAGGAGATGTTCTGTCCTCAGCTTAGTAGGGCTGTGGTGCTGGGACGGTGGGTTAGGGGGTTGAAGTAGCCAAGTGATGTAGTGAAGTTTGAGAATGATGTTTGTTTAGTTAGGAGTAGGGTTTGAGCTATTTTTGAGATTTCTAGGGCTAGGATGATTCCCAGTGCTGTGACAATAATGGCAGTGATTTTAATGTAGAATGGTATTGTCATTGGTGGGGTTTTTGTTGGGGGGATAAAGGAGGTAATTAATAATCCTGCTGTGATGCTTCCTAGTGCTAGGCGGGTGATTGGGGAAAGGATTGCAGGGTTGTTCTCGTTTATGGGTGTGAGGGGAGGAATACGGGTGGATCCTGATTGGATTAGTAGGGTTATGCGTAATGTATAGATTGCGGTGAATGATGTGGCTAAAAGGGTGAGTAGGAGGGCTCAGGAGTTTAGGTAGGATGTGTTGAGGTTTTCGATAATTAGGTCTTTTGAGTAGAATCCTGCTAGGAATGGTGTTCCTATTAATGCTAAGTTGCCGATGGTTAGACATGATGTGGTTGTTGGTAATATTTTTTGGAGTCCTCCCATTTTTCGAATATCCTGTTCTCCATTTAGGCTGTGGATGATGGAGCCTGAGCAGAGGAAAAGCATAGCTTTAAAGAATGCGTGGGTGGAGATGTGTAGGAAGGCTAGTTGTGGGAGATTTAGGCCGATTGCGACTATTATTAGCCCTAGTTGGCTTGATGTAGAAAAAGCGATGATTTTTTTAATGTCGTTCTGGGTTAGGGCACATATAGCTGCGAATAGGGTGGATAGGGCTCCTAGGCACAGGCAGAGGGTTAGGGCGGTGGGGTTGTTGCTGAATAGGGGGTGTGTCCGGATAAGTAGGAAGATTCCAGCTACTACTATTGTGCTGGAGTGGAGTAGGGCAGATACTGGAGTGGGGCCTTCTATTGCAGCTGGAAGTCACGGGTGTAGGCCGAATTGGGCGGATTTGCCGGCTGCAGCCAGGATTAGGCCTAGTAGGGGGAGGGTGGGAGTTTGTGTGGGGGAGGAGACTTGTTGGATTTCTCAGGTGTTTATGGCGTAAGCTAGTCATGCCAAGCATAGAATAAGGCCTACGTCTCCTACTCGGTTGTATAAGATAGCTTGGAGGGCGGCAGTGTTGGCTTCTGTTCGGCCGTGTCATCAGCTGATTAGTAGGAATGATATGATTCCCACCCCTTCTCATCCAATGAACAGTAGAAATAAGTTGTTGGCAATGATTAGGATAAGTATGGCGATTAGGAAGAAGAGGAGGTAAGTGAAGAATTTTGTAATGTAGGGGTCTGATTCTATATATCATGTTGCAAATTGGAGGATTGATCATGATACGAATAGGGCAATGGGGAAGAATGTGAGGGAGTAGAAGTCTATTTTAAGGCTAATTGGGATTTTGAAGTTTATGATGTATTTTCATTCTCAGAGAGTGGTAAGACTTTCCATTCCCGAGTGCACATGGATAGTCATTGGAATGAGGCTGATTAGAAACGATGTCTTGACAGTGTTGGTAATGGTGGTAGGGGAGTTTTTGAGACTGTCAGATAGAAGGGGGAAGATGATGGGAGTGAGAAGGGTTGCTAAGGTTAGTAGTATGGTTGTGGTTAGGACTAATGATAGGTCCATTACTTTCACTTGGATTTGCACCAAGATGAGTGGTTCCTAAGACCATTGGATTACTATTATCCTTTGAAAGTAAGGGGGCTGAGGTTTTATACTCAGATACAAGAGTTAGCAGTTCTTGTTGGTTGAACCTCCCCTCGGCAGGTAAGAAGGGTTTAACTTCTATCTCTAGAGTCACGGTCTAGCGTTTGATTTAAAACTATACCTGCATATCGGAACTCCGAAGATTAGTTCGGGTTTTAGAATGAGAAGTGCTATGGGGATTACGTGGAGGGCCATGAGGAGGTGCTCTCGTGTGGAGGAGTTTTGGAGTGATGTGATGTGAGATGGGATTGGTCCTCGTTGTGTTGCGATGAGTATGTAGAGGGTGTAGGTGGCGGTTAGTAGGATAGCAATTCCTGTTAGGATGATGGTAAGGGAAGACCAGTTGAATAGGGCTGTCACGATGGTTAGTTCTGCTATGAGATTGATTGTTGGGGGGAGGGCTATGTTTGTTAGGCTGGCTAGTAATCATCAGGTGGCCATGAGAGGGAGTAGGGGTTGTAGTCCTCGTGTGAGTAAGAGGATTCGGCTGTGTGTTCGCTCATAGTTTGTGTTAGCCAGGCAGAATAGCATTGAGGAGGTTAGTCCGTGTGCGATTATTAGAGCTAGAGCACCTGAGAAAGCTCACTGTGTTTGGATTATTGTGGCGGCGACGACTAGTCCTATGTGGCTTACAGAGGAGTAGGCGATTAGTGATTTCAGGTCGATTTGACGTAAGCAGATGGCACTAGTTATTAGTGCTCCTCATAATGCTAAAGTAATGAAGGGGTAGTGGAGGTTGGTTGATGAAGGATTTACTAGGATTGTGATTCGTATGATTCCGTATCCGCCTAGTTTGAGTAGGAGGGCAGCTAGTAGTATAGAACCGGCGATTGGGGCTTCTACGTGAGCTTTTGGGAGTCATAGGTGGAGGCCGTATAGGGGAGCTTTGACTATAAAGGCCAGGAGTAGGGCTGTAGTGGCTATTAAGTTCGTTCAAGAGGGGGGTAGGGGAGGGTGGTAGAGTTTTAGTATTGGGAGGTATAGTGTGCCTATTTGGTTGTCTAGGTGCAGAATGGTAATGAGTAGGGGGAGTGAGCTGACGAGGGTGTAGAATAGGAGGTAGATTCCAGCGTTTAGGCGTTCTGGCTGGTTTCCTCACCGTGTGATTAGGATGAGGGTAGGGATGAGGGTTGCTTCGAATGCGATGTAGAATAGTATGAGTTCTGAGGCAGAGAAGGCTAAGAGGGTGAATAGTTGGGCTAGGATTACTGTTGTGGCGAAGATTCGTTTGCGGGTTGTTGTTTCTTGTTCCAGGTGGTTTTGGCTTGCTATGGCTATTAGGGGTAGTAATCAGCACGATAAAACTAGGAGGGGGGAGGAGATCTGGTCGATTGCCATGTAAGGGGTTAGGTTTTTGTTTGGGTAGTAAGTTGGAGTAAGTAGGTGGAGGCTGATGGTGGCGATCAGTAGGCTGTGGGAGGTGATGTTAGTTCAGAGGTGTTTGGGAGGGGAGAGGATGGTTAGGGGGAGGAGTATGATGGTCGGGGTAATGATTTTTAGCATCGTAGGAGGTTGAAGTTGAGTAGTTGGTCAGAGCCGTGGGTGCGTGCGGAAGCTACTAGTAGCGCTAGGCCTGCTCCTGCTTCACAGGCGGAGAATGCTAGTATTAGGATGGGTAGGATGGTTGCGGATGCTGCTTGGGTGTGAATGGGTCATATGGCCAGGGCTACGTATATTGATAGTATTATGCTTTCCAAACATAGGAGGGCCGAGATTAGGTGGGTACGATGAAAAGCTAGGCCCAGGCTACTTAGGGTAAAGGCTGAGTAGAAGCTTAAGTGTATAGCAGTCATTAAGAAAGTTATAGGTTGGGTACTATAATTTGTTGAGTCGAAATCAACTGTCTTGTTTAGACTAACTTTCTGCTACTCCGCTCATTCCAGTCCTCCTTGGGATCATTCGTACATTAATCCTATGGTAAGGAGAGCGATTATGATGGTGGTTCAAGTTAGTGTGATGATGGGGAATTGGAGTTGGGTGGCTCAGGGGAGGGGTAGTAGTAGGGCAATTTCTAGGTCGAAAAGTAAGAATAGGACTGCTACTAGGAAGAATCGGATTGAGAATGGGAGGCGGGCAGATCCTAAGGGGTCGAATCCGCACTCGTATGGGGATAGTTTTTCTGGGTCGGGGTTGGTTTGTGCTAATCAAAAGTTTAGTGCGGTTAGGATGATGCTTAGGGTTAAGGATAGTGTGAGTATGAGTAGGATTATGTTTATTACTCTTCTCTGGGTTTAAACCAGACTCTAAGGATTGGAAGTCGATTGTAATGGGTATACTAGAAGAGTAAGATCCTCATCAGTAGATGGTGATGTAGAGGAAAAGCCATACGACGTCTACAAAGTGTCAGTATCAGGCTGCCGCTTCAAATCCGAAGTGGTGGTTGGGTGTGAAGTGGAATTTGATTAGGCGTAGGAGGCATACGAACAGGAATGTAGAGCCGATGATTACGTGGAGTCCGTGGAATCCGGTAGCGACGAAGAAGGTCGATCCGTACACTCCGTCTGCGATGGTGAAGGGGGCTTCGTGGTATTCTATTGCTTGTAGGGCGGTGAAGTAAAGTCCCAGGAGGACTGTCAGGGATAGGGCTTGGATTGCCTGTTTGCGTTTAGCTTCTATGATACTGTGGTGGGCTCATGTGACGGTGACGCCTGAGGCTAGGAGGATGGCAGTGTTGAGTAGGGGTACGTCTATGGGGTCTAAAGGTTTGATGCCTGCGGGGGGTCATTGTCCTCCTAGTTCTGGGGTAGGGGCTAGGCTGGAGTGGAAGAAGGCTCAGAAAAATCCTAAGAAAAAGAATGCTTCTGATGTGATGAATAGGATTATTCCGTATCGTAATCCTTTTTGGACAGTTGGTGTGTGGTGTCCTTGGAATGTGCTTTCTCGGACAATGTCTCGTCATCATTGGAATATTACTAGCATGGTAGAGAGAAGGCCTAGGATTAATAGGTAGGGGGAGTGGAAGTGGAATCACATGGTTAAGCCTGAGGTGGTAAGGAGGGCGGCGGTTGCTCCGAGAATGGGTCATGGGCTTGGATCTACTATGTGGTAAGAGTGTGCTTGGTGGGCCATTTGGTTGGGTGTGTTAGATGTTTTCTTGGAGGTAGAGGCTTAATAGTAGGACGAATACGTAGGCTTGGATTATAGCTACTGCTACTTCTAGGATTGTTAGTAGGAATAAGATGATGAGGGTTAGTAGGGAGATTGCCGGTATTGTTGAGAAAAGGGTGATTGTGGCCGTCGAGATGAGTTGGATGAGGAGGTGGCCTGCTGTAAGGTTTGCGGTTAGGCGTACTCCAAGGGCTAGAGGGCGGATTAAGAGGCTGGTCGTCTCGATTAGGATTAAGGCTGGGATTAGTGGGGTGGGGGTACCTTCTGGAAGTAGGTGGCCTAGGGAGACTGAGGGTTGGTTTCGTAGTCCTGTGAGGAGCGTAGCTAGTCAGAGTGGGAAGGCTAGGGCTAGATTCATCGAGAGTTGGGTGGTGGGGGTAAATGTGTAGGGTAGGAGTCCTAGGAGGTTGATTAGTAGGAGGAATATTATTAGGGATGTTAGGATTAGAGCTCATTTATGACCCTTTTTGTCTAGTGGAATTATTAGTTGCTTTGTTACTAGGTTGATAAACCATAGCTGGAGGGTTGAGAGGCGGTTAGTGATTCATCGGTTCCCTAAGGAGGGCAGTAATAGGGCTGGGAATAGTATAGAGATGAGGACTAAAGGGATTCCCATGAATGATGGGCTGGAGAATTGGTCGAAGAAGCTTAAGTTCATGGTCAGGTTCATGGGGTGGTGCTTGGAGTAGTGGGTGTTTTGTTTGGTAAAGGGTTTTCTGAGACGAATGATAAAATTTTGGGTTGGATGATTAGAGAATAAGTTATTCATGAAGTTAGCATGATAAAAAATCATGGGTTGGGGTTTAGTTGGGGCATGTCGTTAAGGAGGGGTGTGTCCCTCTTTCTCCAGCTTAAAAGGCTAGTGCTGTTTCATAGCTTCTTAACGGTTAAGATGCTAGTAAAGTGGATCAGTTTTCGAAGTTGGCTAGTGGGACGGATTCCACTACGATGGGCATGAAGCTGTGGTTAGCTCCGCAGATTTCTGAGCATTGTCCGTAGAAAACTCCGGGTCGTGTAGCGACAAATGAGGTTTGGTTAAGACGTCCTGGGATTGCATCTGTTTTAACTCCGAGGCTTGGTACGGCTCAGGAGTGGATAACGTCGTCGGCAGTGACGATAACTCGAACTGGGGATTCTGTGGGAACGATCACGCGATGGTCTACCTCTAGCAGTCGAAAGTGGCCTAGGGGGAGGTCTGCTGTGGGCGTTATGTAGGAGTCAAATGTTAGGTCTTTGAAATCAGTATACTCGTAAGTTCAGTACCATTGGTGGCCAATGGCTTTTAGGGTTAGGTCGGGTTCGTTGATTTCGTCTATTATGTAAAGGATTTGGAGGGACGGGAGAGCGAGTAGGATGAGTACGATAGCAGGGAGAATTGTTCAGACTAGCTCGATTTCTTGTGCGTCAACTGTGCTTGATGACAGTTTTTCTGTTAGTATGAGAGCTAAGAGGTAAAGGACTAGGCTGCAAATAGCTAGGGCTACTATTAGGGCATGGTCGTGGAACTCTATGAGTTCTTCTATGATTGGTGATGCGGCATCTTGGAAACCTAATTGTGAGTGGTTGGCCATNTTTGGTTGAAGTGGACGGGGGTTTAACCCGTAATTTAGTCTCGACAGAACTATGTAATTGTTTTACTAACACTTCCTGTATAAGAAAGAAGCATAAGTGGTCTGAATGCGGTTGGCTTGAAACCAACATATGAGGGTTCGACTCCTTCCTTTCTTGGACTTGGACAAAGGCTGGCTCTTCAAAGGTATGGTAAGGAGGTGGGCAGCCGTGGATTCATTCAACGTTTGTGTTAATTAGTTCTGGTTGGAAGGCTTCACGTTTGGATGCAAAGGCTTCTCAGATTATAAAGACTAATATGATGACAGCTGTTAGGGAGATTAGGGATCCTACTGAAGAGATAGTATTTCATAGGGTGTAGGCGTCCGGGTAGTCTGAGTATCGTCGTGGCATTCCTGCTAGGCCTAAGAAGTGTTGAGGGAAGAATGTAAGATTTACTCCGATGAATATTACTCCAAATTGGGTTTTGGCCCATGTGGAGTGTAGAGTATACCCGGTGAATAGGGGGAATCAGTGTGTAAGACCTGCTATGATTGCAAATACTGCTCCTATGGATAGTACGTAGTGGAAGTGTGCTACTACGTAGTAGGTATCGTGCAGGGCGATGTCCAATGAAGAGTTTGCTAGGATGATTCCTGTCAGTCCGCCAATGGTGAATAGGAAGATGAAACCTAGTGCTCATAGTATGGGTGGGTCCCATTTGATTGTACCTCCATGTAAGGTGGCGAGTCAGCTAAAGACTTTGATGCCGGTTGGGATGGCGATGATTATTGTAGCGGAGGTAAAGTATGCTCGAGTATCTACGTCTATTCCTACGGTGAACATGTGGTGAGCTCAGACGATGAAGCCTAGGAATCCGATGGATAGTATGGCTCATACTATGCCTATATAGCCGAATGGTTCTTTTTTTCCTGAGTAGAAGGCTACAACATGTGAAATAATTCCGAATCCTGGCAGGATTAGGATATAAACTTCCGGATGGCCGAAGAATCAGAAAAGGTGTTGGTATAGTACTGGGTCTCCGCCTCCTGCGGGGTCAAAGAATGTGGTATTTAGGTTTCGGTCTGTGAGGAGTATTGTGATGCCGGCAGCAAGAACTGGGAGGGATAGAAGGAGTAAAACTGCAGTGATTAGTACGGATCAGACGAATAGGGGAGTTTGGTATTGTGAAAGGGCTGGGGGTTTTATGTTGATTGCTGTAGTGATAAAGTTAATTGCTCCGAGAATTGATGAGATACCTGCGAGGTGTAGGGAGAAGATGGCTAGGTCCACTGAAGCTCCAGCGTGGGCTAGGTTCCCAGCCAGTGGGGGGTAGACAGTTCATCCTGTCCCGGCTCCGGCTTCTACTGTTGATGAGGCTAGGAGTAGGAGGAAGGATGGGGGAAGGAGTCAGAAGCTTATGTTGTTTATTCGGGGAAATGCTATGTCTGGGGCTCCGATTATTAAGGGGACTAGTCAGTTGCCAAACCCCCCGATCATGATAGGCATGACTATAAAGAAGATCATGACGAAGGCGTGGGCGGTGACAACTACGTTGTAAATTTGGTCGTCGCCTAGCAGAGCACCGGGTTGGCCTAATTCAGCTCGAATAAGGAGGCTTAGGGCGGTGCCTACTATCCCTGCTCATGCGCCGAAAATTAAGTATAGGGTACCGATGTCTTTGTGGTTTGTGGAGAATAGTCATCGATTAATGAATGTCATAGGTAAGATGGCTGAATGTTCAGGCGTTAGGCTGTAGTCCTTTTCACAGGGGTTCAATTCCCCTTCTTATCGACTCTGTAGTGAAGTTCATGGTGAGTTGCAAGCTCATTGATGTGCGTTAATTGCGCGCCGGGGTCTGTAGGCAGAAGCTCGGCGGTTAGAGCGTATAGCTGTTAACTATAGTGTCGTGGGATCGAAGCCCATCTGTCTAGGGGTTTAAGGCTCTAGCTTAATTAAAGTACCTGAGTTGCATTTAGGAGATGCAGGGTAGTATCCTGCGAGTTTTAAGCAGAAGCTAAGAGGATTTGACTCTTGTTTAAGGCTTTGAAGGCCTTCGGTTTAGGTTGAACCTAAGCTCCTTAGGTGAGTGTTAGAATTATGGGGGATAGAGGAAGGGAGAAGAGGGATAAAGTGGTCATGATGGCAATCAGGGTGTTGGTTGGTTTGTTGACATGTCATTGTTTTATGTGGTTTGTAGTATGAGGGGGGAGCGTAATTGCTGTGCAGTAAGCGAGGCGCAGGTAGAAGAAGAGGCTTAGTAAGGAAAGTAGGGAAATAAGGGTTGCAGTAGGAGCCAGGTTTTGTTTAGTTAGCTCTTGGATGATTAATCATTTTGGTAGGAATCCTGTTAAGGGGGGGAGGCCTCCTAGGGAGAGCAGGGTCAGTAAGAGCATTGCATTTAGTGGTGGGGTTTTTGTTCATGTGGTTAGTAATGTGGATAATTTTGTAGTTTTAACTGTATTGAGGGTTAGGAATACTGTAGCGGTGATTAGGCAGTAGAGGTAGAAGTTGAGGAGGGTTAGTTTTGGGTTGTAGATGAGGATAATGGTTATTCAGCCCATGTGGGAGATGGATGAGAATGCTAGGATTTTTCGAATTTGTGTTTGGTTTAAGCCTATTCACCCTCCCAGGGCTGTTGATAGGATGGCTATGCTGATCAGTAGCGAGGGGTTCAGTGATTGGGAGGTCATGAAGAGTAAGGAGGTTGGGGGTAGTTTTATGGCTGTGGACAGTAATAACCCCGTGGTTAAAGAAGAGCCTTGCAGGACCTCTGGGAATCAAAAGTGGAATGGAACCAGGCCAAGTTTTATTGCGACTGCTGCGGTTAGGATGAGGGATGATGGGGGGTGAGTCAGTTGGGTGATGTCTCATTGTCCGGTGAACCAAGCATTGGTCATGCTGGAGAATAGCACTAGAGTAGAGGCAGCTGCTTGGACTAGGAAGTATTTGGTGGCGGCTTCAATAGCTCGTGGGTGGTGGGATTTTGAAATCAGGGGGAGGACAGCGAGCGTGTTGATTTCAAGTCCGGCCCAGGCTATGATCCAGTGGCTGCTTGAGATTGTGATAGTTGTCCCAAGGAGTAGGCTGGTGATGAAAATTAGTTTTGCCCGTGGGTTCACTAGTAGGGGAAGGGGTTGAACCATCATTTTCGGGGTATGGGCCCGATAGCTTGTTTAGCTGACCCTACTAGGAAATAATATAAAGGAAGTATGGAGGGTTTTGATCCCTTCTGTGTAGGTTCGATTCCTGCTTTTCTAGGTTAGGAAATGAGAGGATTGGTGCACCTCTATGTTCACTTTATCATAGTGACCCTTAAGTTCAGGCACATTTCCCTCAGTGGGTCTTAGGTAGGGGGGTAGACCCGCATAGCAGGTTGGTAGGCTGATGTGTCACAGGCATAGGGCTAGTGTTAGTGGGAGGAAATTTTTTCATAAGAGGTGTATTAGTTGGTCGTATCGGAATCGTGGATAAGAGGCCCGAATTCACAGGAATCCTGTGGAAAGGAGCAGGACTTTTAGGGCTAGGATTATAGGGAATAGTTCTTGGGGTGGGTGGAATATGCTGGGATTGAAGAAGATGATAGCTGTTAATGTGTTTATTAGTATGATGTTGGCGTATTCGGCTAGGAAGAACAGGGCGAAGGGACCTGCTGCGTATTCTACATTAAAGCCTGAGACTAGCTCGGATTCGCCCTCTGTTAGGTCGAAGGGGGCCCGATTTGTTTCGGCAAGTGTAGAGATGTATCATATTATGGCTAAGGGTCAGCACGAGAAAAACAGGTATAGTGGCTCTTGGGTGATTGCTAGTCCTCCGAGGGTGTAGCTCCCGCTTATTAGGATGATAGAGAGGAGGATAATTGCCAGGGTGACTTCATAGGAGATGGTCTGAGCTACTGCTCGTAGTGCTCCGATTAAGGCATATTTTGAGTTAGAAGCCCATCCCGATCATAAGATGGAGTAAACTGCTAGACTTGATATGGCTAAAAGGAATAGTAGGCCTAGGTTAAGGTCTGCTAGGGGGAATGGCAGTGGTAGGGGGGTTCAGATGGAAATTGCTAGGAGTAGGGCTAGAATAGGGGTTGCTGTAAAGAGGATTGGGGAGGATGTTGACGGTCGAATGGGCTCCTTGATGAATAGTTTGATCCCGTCTGCCAAGGGTTGGAGTAGACCAAAAGGTCCTACAATGTTGGGACCTTTTCGTCCTTGTATATAGCTTAAGATTTTCCGTTCCACCAGAGTTAGGAATGCTACGGCGATTAGAATTGGGAGGGCATAGGACAGGGCCATGATCAGGTTGATTAGGAGAGGGAGGTTACTTATCATGTTTCTGGTATGGGAGAAAGCTAGGGAGAGGATTTGAACCTCTGAGTTAAAGGACTTAAGCCTTTTGCATTTGCCGAGCTCTGCCACGCTAGCTAGTCCTTTTCTAGGATTGGATGGTGGGATAGCTTTTTGTAATTTAGTTGGATTCATTACTTAAGGCGAAGGCTTGCCTGTAGTATTGGCCTCACTTTTCCTATCCTTTCGTACTGGGAAGAGTTCATCATAGATAGAAACCGACCTGGATCACTCCGGTCTGAACTCAGATCACGTAGGACTGTTAATCGTTGAACAAACGAACCCTTAGTAGCTGCTGCACCACTAGGATGTCCTGATCCAACATCGAGGTCGTAAACCCCCTCGTCGATACGGACTCTCGGAGGGGATTGCGCTGTTATCCCTGGGGTAGCTTGGTCCATTGATCAATTATATTGGGTCTGGATACTGTTAGCACTTCGAGAGGTTGCTCTTAGTCAAGAGTTATGGTCTTATTTTTGGAGGATTTGTTTTTCTCCAAGGTCGCCCCAACCGAAAAATGCGGACCAGAGTCTAGCAGATTAGTGTACCCGGTGGGATTTAGAGTTTGCTGGGTGGTCGCTGATTTTAAAGTTCCACAGGGTCTTCTCGTCTTATGGGTTTATCCCTGCTTTTGCACAGGGAGATCAATTTCACCGATTGCCTGTAAGAGACAGTTAAGACCTCGTTTAGCCATTCATACAGGTCTCCATTTATGAGACAATTGATTGCGCTACCTTTGCACGGTTAGGATACCGCGGCCGTTAAACACTAAGTCACCGGGCAGGCATCACCTTCAATACTTGCTTGTTGTTTGCTGAAGGCTATGTTTTTGGTAAACAGTCGGGCCTTGTGTTTGCTGAGTTCCTTTTACAGGTTTTAATCTTTCTTAGTGGACGCTCCTTTGTCGGGTTAACAAGGTAAACTTATACTCTGCTTGTTTGATTAGTCGTATATTGGTGGTTTGTTAATAATGTGTGGATGTAAGCTTGCGTCTAAGAGGGAGGACCCTGGTTACTCATTCTAGCATTAATTCTCCTATTGGCATAGGTTAGCCTGTTAATGGTGAGGGAGTCATAGAGTTTTTATATTTTTTTGTTCAGAGCTTTAACGCACTCTTCTTTGATGGCTGCTTAAGGGCCCACAATACTTTTTGGGTATGGTTATTTATCCGCTCGTAGAGAATGTATTCTTTTTTAAAGGAGCTGTACCCCCTTTAAATAGCCCTTAATTCGCTTCATTGGGGTTTTTGAGTTTCCTTGGAGGAGAATTAAGAGTGAACTAAGATTCGTTTCACAGGCAACCAGCTATCACCCAGCTCGATTGGCTTTTCACCTCTACTAGCAAGTCATCCCACTCTTTTGCAACAGAGACGGGTTCGCTCAATAATAGCTGCTCGCAAGTAGCTCGCTTGGGTTTCGGGGTGGCAAGCTTAAATTCGTTTTGCTTGGTTTTTCTCGCTAGACCATGATGCAAAAGGTACAAGGGTTGATCTTTGCTGTTTTTAGCTTATTTTATTCACTGTTATTTCATCTTTCCCTTACGGTACGTGGTCTCTATCGCTCCAGTAAGTGTCTTTTCTATCGCCTATACTAAGACTAATAAATGCTTTAGTTTGGTGTCGAGAGTTAGCTTTTTGTTTTTGGTCGGTGTATGTTGGGCTAGAGTTTGGCTTCAAGATGACCTGTGTTTAGCAGATATTTTTCAGGTGTAAGCTGAATGCTTTGGTTTAAGCTACATCTTGGTTGTCTAAGTGCACCTTCCGGTACACTTACCTTGTTACGACTTACCTCATCTTTGGCTGAGAAGCTTATTAATTTATGGGGGGGTTGGGGTCGCTTTTGAGGAGGGTGACGGGCGGTATGTACGTGTCCTAGGGCCGGCTTAAAGAGGGCTCTATTGTCCCACTTTACTGCTAAATCCGCCTTCCGAGGGAAGTTTCATTCCCTCATGCCGTAATGTTCTATACTAGAAAATGTAGCCCATTGCTTCCATTCCATAGGCTATACCTTGACCTGTCTTGCTAGTGGGATGGGACTATTTCGCTCACTTTTGTTCCTTCAGTGTGGGTGAGCTGGCGACGGCGGTATATAGGCTGTTTTGGCAAGGAATGGTCAGGTAATATCGTGGATCATCGATTACAGAACAGGCTCCTCTAGGTGGGTTTAGGACACCGCCAAGTCCTTAGAGTTTCAAGCGTTTGTGCTCGTAGTTCTCGGGCGGATGCTCAAGTTATGGGAGCATCAAGATTTAGGGCCAGGCATAGTGGGGTATCTAATCCCAGTTTGGGCCCTGGCTTTCGTGGATTTCAATTAATCGTTGGTCTAAGATCTTCTTCGGTGAGGTGGCCTTATGGGCATCTTGGGCTTATGACAGCTCAGTTGCTTTTTAATCTTAGTTGCTAGGATAACATGTGACCACTCTTTACGCCGTCTAGTAAAGTTGATTTGGGTCTCCTGTATAACCGCGGTGGCTGGCACAGGATTTACCGCCCCTAATATTGCTATGACTAAGTCAAGTTTACACTCATTGCTTAATGTCAACTACTGCTGAATACCCGTGGGGGTGTGGCAAGTGCAAGACGTCTTGGGCTACGGTTAAGGTGAGCCTGATGCCCGCTCCTGTCTGCCTGGTGAGGGTGTCTAGGGCTTTTTCACTGGGGCGCGGATACTTGCATGTATAAATCTAGCAAAAACCAACAGTAAGGTTAGGACTAAGTCTTTTGTCCTCGGGTGCGTTTAGGCGGCCATCTTGACATCTTCAGTGTCATGCTTTGGATAAGCTACGGGGAC